TCCATTATTATATGATATCAAGACCACAATGGATCTGGATCTATAGGGTAAGATCCTTTATTTACAGCGGAATGGTATACAAAGTCAACAGATCTCAATGAATAAAAAATAGGATTTATGGCTACACAAACCGTTGAGGGTAGTTCTAGATCTGGTCCAAGACGAACTGTTGTAGGGGATTTATTGAAACCATTGAATTCAGAATATGGTAAAGTAGCTCCGGGATGGGGAACTACTCCTTTGATGGGTGTTGCAATGGCTCTATTTGCGGTATTTCTCTCTATTATTTTAGAGATTTATAATTCGTCCATTTTACTGGACGAAATCTCTATGAAGTAGATTCACAAGAACCAACTAACTAGCTTTTCAATAGAAAGTAAAGTTTTAGCATTTAGGTCTTTGATTTTTAGCCCATTCTATTTTTATTTGGTAGTTCGACCGTGAAACTTCTTTGTTTCTGTATTTCCGGAATATGAGTGTGTGACTTGTTATAATTGATCCTATTGATAGTACAGAACATAAAATGGATCCGTCATCTTGATAGAGATGGCTTTACCCCGTCAGATATTTTTTCTAGTATCTGGAGCACGGAATATAGAAAATAGATTCTAAAGTATTAGAACTATGATTCATACTTCATATTTATATTTAGACCTCGCAACCGGACTAAAAAAAATTGAAAGAGTTAGAAGAATAAATTTCGAAAAATAAATGGAACGGTTTTTATTCTTTTAAACTGCCGCCGCTTATCTTTATTTTGATCAAAGGACAAACGTTTCTTTGGATTTTTTTCATTATATCTATTCAGTGAATAAGTGATGATCCAGCAGTTCTTACTCAGGGAATTTTTGGACTTCGATTAAAGGTTTTTATTGAAAATCATCGTGGTTCTGGTATGAATCTGAGGTTTTTGAATTAATTCATAGGGTCTTAACAAGAAAATTCCTATCAATAAGAATAAAAAAACAACAGTAAAATAGCATTCCATACACAAATAAAAAATAAAGAAAATGAAGTAAATAATAGAATATTCAAGAGGCCTGTAAGGATCAAGAGAAAAGACGAGTGAGCCGACTTGAGATTTTGGCATTATAACCACAAAGAATAGCTTTCGGATTTCTATTTTTTTCTTATCTTCAAAGAAGATTGAAATCATAGGATTAAGTTAAGAAGTTTAAAACTTTCTATTACACATATCCGTTTTCCAAATAACCAGTATTTGAGTATTTTTGTTTGAGCCGTACGAGATGAAATTCTCATCTACGGTTCTCAGGGGGGTCCCTTGGTTTACCTATCTCAATAAAGTCTATGATTGGTTCGAAGAACGTCTTGAGATTCAGGCGATTGCCGATGATATAACTAGTAAATACGTTCCTCCTCATGTCAATATATTTTATTGTTTAGGAGGAATCACACTTACTTGTTTTTTAGTCCAAGTAGCGACGGGGTTTGCTATGACTTTTTATTATCGTCCGACCGTTACTGAGGCTTTTGCCTCTGTTCAATATATAATGACTGAGGCTAACTTTGGTTGGTTAATCCGATCAGTTCATCGATGGTCGGCAAGTATGATGGTCTTAATGATGATCTTGCACGTATTTCGCGTGTATCTCACGGGTGGTTTTAAAAAACCTCGCGAATTGACTTGGGTTACGGGTGTAGTTTTGGGTGTATTGACTGCATCCTTTGGTGTAACCGGTTATTCCTTACCGTGGGACCAAATAGGTTATTGGGCAGTAAAAATTGTAACAGGTGTACCCGAAGCGATTCCTGTAATAGGATCGTCGGTGGTAGAGTTATTGCGCGGAAGCGCTAGTGTGGGACAATCTACCTTGACTCGTTTTTATAGTTTACATACTTTTGTATTACCTCTTCTTACTGCCGTATTCATGTTAATGCACTTTCCAATGATACGTAAGCAAGGCATTTCCGGTCCTTTATAGAAAATATGGATCATAGATATTTGTAATCAATCATTTATCATTTTGGGGAGGAGCAATAGTATTTCATTGCTACAAATATGGATTATTTTTTTTTAAATAAGACATGTATTTGGATATTTCCCTTCAACTTAACAAAAGAAATTGGATTATGGGAGTGTGTGACTTGAACTATTGATTGGGCCGTGCAGATATATGACTTTATCTTATCTGCCACATTTGAATTCACAATTCAATGTGTCTTTGTTTCAACCACCGCGCAAGCCCCCTACGGAGGATAGGCCGGTTCGCTTGACGAGAATCTTTTCTATGATCAGACTCGATCATATCCTGCATGAACAGGCTCCGTAATATCCAGTAAAAGTAAAATAAGTAATGTGATATAATCCAGATTATGTCTTATCTATTTCACTTAACTTAATAGTATGGAAATGCATTCATTTCCTATGCATTGACTCAATTTATGATACTATCGGAGTGAAACAAGTAGATCTAACGAAGAACAGGGGTTGTATTATATTAGTAACAAGTAAATCCTTTGTATGTATAAAAAATCCCGA